ACCCAATTGAGACATTGTAGAATAGGCTAAACTTCTTTTTATATCTCTTTGAGCTAGAGCCAAAGTAGCTCCTAATAGTACTGTTATTATACCTATTAAAGAAATAAAATTCATTATGTAAGGTATGGATATGAAAAGAGGAAGAAGTCGAGCTACAAGAAAAATTCCTGCTGCTACCATAGTAGCAGCGTGTATAAGAGCCGAGATAGGAGTGGGTCCTTCCATCGCATCAGGCAACCATACGTGAAGGGGGAATTGTGCGGATTTAGCAACTGCACCGACGAATAATAAAGAAGCACACAAAGTAGCAAATAAGGAACTGAACCCATTATTATTATTGTGGATCAAATTATTAGTTATTTCGAACAAATCCCGAAATTCGAAACTACCTGTTATCCAATAAAGACCTAAGATTCCTAATAATAAACCAAAATCCCCTACACGATTAGTTACAAAAGCTTTTTGACAAGCACTTGCTGCAGTCGGTCGTGTAAACCAAAATCCTATTAATAAATAGGAGCACATTCCCACTAATTCCCAAAAAATATAAATTTGTATCAAATTGGAACTGGTAACTAATCCCAACATAGAAGCGTTGGAAAAACTCATATAAGCAAAAAATCTTAAATATCCTTGATCATGAGACATATAATTGTCACTATAAATAAGAACCATGATTCCAACAGTAGTAATTAATATTGACATAATAGAACTAAGTGGATCGATCAAATATCCGAACTCTAAGGAAAAATCATTATTGATGGTCCAAGACCATAGATATTGATGGATAGAACTTCCATTTATTTGTTGAATAGATAAATTTGCTGAAAACCCCATAGCTATACTTAAGAGTAAAACACTAGTAAAAGCCCATATACGACGAATATTTTTTGTTGCTGTTGGAATAAGTAGAAGCCCCAATCCTATTGACATAGTAACTGGAAGTGGAAGAAAAGGTATTATCCATGCATATTGATATGTATGTTCCATAAGAAAAAAATGACATTTTTAATTATTCTACTATTCTAGTCTTAGTAGAATATTCTATTCTGGTAATTTATAACCATATTATATAGTATAGTAAGGAAAAAGGGTTATACCAAAAGGAGTACTTGATTCGAATATGAATACTATCATCCGTATTCATATTTAATTTAAATATAGACCTAATTCTCCTATTTGTTACTTTTTAGAGTTTCCCTAACCTAACTCCTTCTGAAACTGATTGGTTGGGTTCCAATCCAATAAAGAAAACTTATATTTATTGGAAAATACTCTTTACTTCATATAGAATTGCAATAAAAATGGACTAAGGTTTTCTTTATTAGGTAATGAAATATTTATTAGTTAATGAAATATCTTGTTTAAGAGATTAATTACTAATTCGTATAGTTCGTAGTTCGAATTGGAATGTAAATTAAAGGCATGGCACTATGAACTTAATCAATTAATAGAAAAAATTCCTTTTCAAAAAATTTATTCCTTCCTTTTTTTCTACTTGTATTTTTTTCTTTATCCCTAGTGTTTGTTATAGTTATATATGTAATATGTGATGCGTACATATGAATTAATATACATATATACTTTGACTTTGCTTTAATATACACTTTGTTTTGATATGTATATTTTAATAATAAGTTTTAATTTGTTTTAATTTAATAGGTTTTTCATTTTAATATAGGTTTTAAATATGTTTAAAAAATGAAATGCTTTTTTAAAAAACTATTCTACCTATAGATAATGACTAAAAGGAAAGATCCTTTTTGAACAATACATGTCTTTCACATACAACGATAAAAATGAGTAACCCTCTATTGAATGGCAGTCCCCAAAAAACGTACTTCTATGTCAAAAAAACGTATTCGTAGAAATATTTGGAAGAAAAAAGGGTATTTAACTGCATTAAAGGCTTTTTCTTTAGCAAAATCGGTTTCCACAGGACGTTCAAAAAGTTTTTTTGTGCAACAAACAAATAATAAAGTCTTAAAATAATCGGAATTGAGATACCCCGAAGAACTTAATTAATGTGAATCATTCACATTAATTAATGTATTGAACTCCTCAATATCAAGAAAGATCAGTTAGAACTAGTTTCTGTAGTATGTAGATGTAGTATAGTATGTAGAATAAGGGTGTGTATATCGAGAAGGGTGTGTATATCGAGTTCTGAGTATTATTTTTTCTATCTACTTTTCACAATAGAAAAGTATTTTTCTATTGTGAAAAGTAGAGTGGGATTGCGATAGAAATGAAAATTCTTTTTTTTTGCAATGAACAAAATGAAATAATTAGCATTTCATATGTATAAAAATTTCATCACTAAATTCAAATAATTTTGAATTTTCTAACGATTTCGACACTTTACTTTAATTGAAAAATGCAAATTGACTTTAATTAAAGTACTAATACTCTTCATGATATATATAATAGTAAATATAAGATTTACTAAACTAATTAGGTTTTTGGTTAGGCATATAAGAAATAAGAAAAAAAAAAAGAATTTTCATTTGAATCTATGAAATCAAATTGAATAAATCAAAAAGAATCAAAAAATGGAAAAGGAACAATTCTGAGTTCTATACCTCGACCGACAACAGAACTATCAAGTTCTGGGAAGAACTTAGTTCTTAGTATGCGAAAGCTCATTATTAAAACTGAACTTACAACAGTACTAATTAAACAAGAGTACTAATTATAATTAAAGTAATTAAAGATTTTTTATTGAATGAAGATTCAAATATGAATTTAAATGAATCTTTATTCGTCAATTCAATTCTAATGAAACCGTATTGACACCTTGAGTCTCGACGATTCAACATGAATTGACTATTATTATTTCAAGTAAGCCGCCATGGTGAAATTGGTAGACACGCTGCTCTTAGGAAGCAGTGCTAGAGCATCTCGGTTCGAGTCCGAGTGGCGGCATCCTATAAAAAAATCCTCTAAAAGAGACACAATAGGTCCTATTCCTATAATGTATTCAACTCCCGATTTTAATTCTCTAATGGGACTCCTTTTTATGATATTTACGACTTTAGAACATATATTAACTCATATTTCTTTTTCGATAATTTCAATTGTGATTACGATTCATTTGATGACCTTATTAGCCCACGAAATCCTAGAATTACGTGATTCATCGGAAAAGGGAATGATAGCTACTTTTTTCTCTATAACAGGATTATTAGTTTCTCGTTGGATTTTTTCGGGACATTTTCCGTTAAGTAATTTGTACGAGTCGTTAATTTTCCTTTCGTGTGGTTTCTCCATTACTCATATGATTTGCAAGATAGGGAACTATAAAAATGATTTAAGTACAATAACCACACCAAGTACCATTTTTACACAAGGCTTTGCCACGTCCGGTTTTTTAACTGAAATGCATCAATTTGAAATATTAGTACCTGCTCTACAATCTCAGTGGTTAATGATGCACGTAAGTATGATGTTATTAAGTTATGCAGCTCTTTTATGCGGATCATTATTATCAGTCGCTCTTCTAGTCATTACATTTCGAAAAAACATCGATATTTTTTGTAAAGGTAAAGGCAAAAATTTCTTAATCTTAATTAAGTCATTTTTGTTTGGTGAGATTAAATATTTGAATGAAAAAAGAAGTATTTTTGAAAATACTTCTTTTCTTTCTTTTCGAAATTATTATAAATATCAATTGACTCAACGTTTGGATTTTTTGAGTTATCGTGTTATTAGTTTAGGGTTTACATTTTTAACCATAGGCATTCTTTGTGGAGCAGTATGGGCTAATGAGGCATGGGGATCTTATTGGAATTGGGACCCCAAAGAAACTTGGGCATTTATTACTTGGATCATATTCGCGATTTATTTACATACTAGAACAAGTCAAAGTTTGCAAGGTACGAATTCCGCACTTGTGGCTTCTATAGGATTTCTTATAATTTGGATATGCTATTTTGGAATAAATCTATTAGGGATAGGTTTACATAGTTATGGTTCATTCATATTAACATCTACTTGAACAAACTACACAAAAAAATTATTGAATAAACTACATAAAACAAAAAATACATAAGAACGGAACATCGTCCCATATCCATATATAAAGAAAGCTTCTTGTTTGTGCAAGTTTTTGAGAACCGTTTGAACCATAAACGGTTCTCAAAAACTTGAAATGCATCTTATTAAAATTCTAATTCATTTTTTTCTTTTGCATTGTACAGTGAACGATTTTAAAAATCTTAAAATAAAATCAAAGACAAAAAAAATTCCATTTCCCTATCATTAATGAAAGACTATCGATGAAAGTAATTAAATAGGATAGCTTGTACCCTGTCAATTGATAGCGAGAGAACGAAATCAGGATAAATACCAATCCCTATTACAGGTAGAAAGATACAGATTGAAACAAATAATTCTCGTGGTCCAGAATCCGCAAAATGAGAGTTTGGAACATTGAATAGCTTGTATCCATAGAACATCTGACGTAACATAGATAATAAATAAATAGGAGTTAATATCATTCCAATTGCCATTACAAAAGTTATTAATATTTTTGGCATTAAAAGATATTTTTGACTAGTAATTATTCCAAAAAATACTAATAATTCCGCAACAAAACCACTCATTCCAGGCAATGCAAGAGAAGCCATTGAAAAACTACTGAACATGGTAAATAGTTTTGGCATTGGAATCGATACCCCTCCCATTTTGTCGAGATAAACAAGACGTATTCTATCACAACTCGTCCCCGCCAAGAAAAAAAGCGCAGCACCAATAAATCCGTGAGAGAGTATTTGTAAAATAGCACCGTTGAGTCCCATTCCGGTTATAGAACCAATTCCTATAATTGTGAAACCCATGTGAGATACAGAAGAATAGGCTATTCTCTTTTTTAAATTCCGTTGACCGAGAGAGGTTGAAGCTGCATAGATTATTTGAATCGTTCCCACTATTACCAACCAGGGAGAAAATATAGAATGAGCGTGGGGTAATAATTCCATATTGATCCGAATAAGTCCATATGCTCCCATTTTTAATAAGATTCCAGCTAGAAGCATACATGTACTGTAATGTGCTTCTCCATGGGTATCTGGTAACCATGTATGTAGAGGTATAATCGGCGATTTGACAGCATAAGCAATAAGGAAGCCAAAATATAATATTATTTCCAATGCCACAGGATATGATTGATTAGCTAATTTTTCAAAATTTAATGTGGGTTCATTAGGGCCATATAAACCCATACCTAGAACTGCTATTAAGAGAAAAATGGAGCCCCCCGCAGTGTACAAAATAAACTTTGTAGCCGAGTAGAGACGTTTCTTTCCTCCCCACATGGATAAAAGTAAATAAACAGGAATTAATTCTAACTCCCACATCATGAAAAAAAGTAAAAGGTCTCGAGAAGAAAATGATCCTATTTGACCGCTATACATTGCTAACATGAGGAAATAGAACAATCGCGAATTTCGAGTAACTGGCCAAGCTGCTAAGGTAGCTAAAGTAGTGATAAATCCTGTCAGTAAAATGGGTCCTACGGAAAGTCCATCGATTCCTAGTCTCCAGTGAAAATCAAAAATATCTATCCATTTAAAATCTTCCTCCAATTGAATTAATGGATCGTCCAATTGGAAATGATAACAGAATACATAGGTCGTTAAAAGGAGTTCTAACAAGCATATACATATAGTATACCACCTAAACGTCTTATTTCCTCTATGAGGAAGAAAGAAAATGGAAGAGCCGATGAATATCGGCAAAACAACAAGTATTGTTAACCAAGGAAAATGACTCGTGATAAAGACAAGATACGTTTTGACCAGAAAAACCCGTGCTCGGAATAATATATTTTATCGAGTACGGGCTTTTATCGGTAAAGAGGAATCAAATGATTCAAGTGGATTTTTTTGTAACGTATCAATAAGATAGACCCATGCTGCGAGTTGTTTCATGCCATAAATAAACACGAACACTCAAAAAATCTGTGGGGCAGGCGGATTCACATCTCTTACAACCCACACAGTCCTCTGTTCTGGGTGCGGAAGCAATTTGCTTAGCTTTACATCCGTCCCAAGGTATCATTTCCAATACATCCGTAGGGCAGGCTCGTACACATTGAGTACACCCTATACATGTATCATAAATTTTTACTGAATGTGACATTGGATCTATAAATTCCAGGTTTGAACATCAAAAATTTTCAATCTGGTAGAAAATTTGTATTTATATTGTAAACACCAGACGAAGCAGTGGTTTATCAAAATTTTTTAAATCAATAGATTTCTAAATCGGTTCATGAGAAAAAACCAAGAGACTTTGATTTCCGTTTCAAAAATCATGATAATATGAGTCGTGTGTGTAAATTCACATTCATTCAAATCAATCAAATCAATATTTCAATATGAATATATTGAATAGATAAAAAAATAAACTAAATTAATAATTTAGTTTATTTTTTTATCTTATTTTATCTTTTTTATTTTATCCTATTTTATCTTAATCTTATATATTAATCTTATATATCTTATATATTTTCATCTTCTTATTCTTCTTCTTATATTTATATTATATATACTATTATATATATATAATAATTATATTCTATATTAATTTTAGTATTTATTTAATAACATTTGTATTAATATTTATAATATTTCATAACAAAATTAATAATTATATATAATGATTATAAACATATATAAACTATATCAAAATTAATAATTATATATAATGATTATAAACATATATAAACTATATATATATAATAAACATATATAAACTATATATATATAATAAACATATATAAACTATATATATATTATAAATTATATATTTTTACATTTATATTTAATTTTTATATTTTTTATATTTAATATTTCCTACATTTAACATTTATAATTAATATAATTAATCCATATACATATCTAATATATATATATATATAATAATAATATATATATAATAAATATATTATATCTATAGTACTGCACTACAAAAAAATATTATATCTATAGTACTACAATAAAATAAACAATAATATGATTCTAAAAAACATTAAGAATAGGAAAATGAAGGAATAGTGAAAGAATAGAAAAATATCCCCATTTTTTTATATTTTCTTATGCTTTATTATGTTGTATAGTGTCTTGATTTAGTTGATCATTATAACTGATATTTCAATATATGATCATAATTATCATTAATTATTCAATAAATTCGATTGATTGATACGAGTTGATTTTCTGTTTCGATGAATCGACGAAACAATAGCTAGCCCAATAGCTGCTTCAGCAGCTGCAACAGCTATAATAAAGATTGAGAAAATATTTCCCTTTAATTGGCGACTATCAAATATATCAGAAAATGTTACGAAATTGATATTAACCGAATTTAGTATAAGTTCAAGACACATAAGTGCTCTAACCATGTTTCGACTTGTGATCAATCCATAGAGACCGATAGAAAATAAATACACACTCAAAAAAAGTACATGCTCGAACATCATTGACTAACTCCTTATCAATCTCGATTCATTTCAATATCAACAATTCAAGCGATTCGATTAATTAGACTAGAAGAAACAACTACAGGATAAAAGAAAGTAAATAGATTTAACTAAAACCCTTAAACCTTTCCATTTTTTATTTATTATTTAGAATTTCTATTCTAATTCTAAAAATTCAATTTTTTAATTCTTTTTAAATTCTAAGTTTTTTTATTGGCGAGCCATAGTAATTGCACCTATCAAAGAAACTAAAAGAACTATAGAAATTAGTTCAAAGGGAAGATAAAAATCTGTTGATAAATGAATCCCAATTTGTTGAACATTACTTATAAGGTCCTGTTCTATGATCTGGTTTGATCTTGTAGTCCAAATAATTCCGTACCATGACGTATCTGGTATAGTAGTAATTAGTGAAAAAAGAATACTTGTACAAACCAGTGAAGTGACTCCATCCCCAATGGTCCAAAAATACGAATCATTAGAATATTCTGAACCATTCATGAACATTACCGCAAATATGATTAAGATATTTATGGCTCCCACATAAATAAGGAGCTGTGCGGCAGCTACAAAAAAGGAGTTTGATGGAATGTAGAATAAGGATATACAAACAAGAACCAATCCCAACGAAAAAGCAGAATAAATAGGATTGGTAAGTAATACTACCCCCAGACCCCCTAATACAAGAACTGATCCCAGAAATACTACAAGAATATCATGTATTGGTCCGGGTAAATCCATTATGTATAAAATAAAAAATAAATAAGTCAAATCATGACCTTACTAAATGGTCCAGGAAAGGAAAGAGGAGTAACCCTATTTCTATTGTATATGATACGTTCCTAATTGAATGAAATCTTAATATGGATAATACATAGGCATAATTATTTGGCCAATCCTACTTACTTTTTTATCCAAAAGAAAAAAATAGTTGGAATTGTATATTTCGAAATTATCACGAGAAATATATTATCAGTTTTCATCAAAAAGTGATTCTCAATAATCAATAGTTACTAGTTATTATTTGTAGTCACTGACCAAGCAAAAAAAAGCTTTGATCCTTTATATCAAAAAACCTTAGTAATTGGTAATCGTTCTTGAATCAAGGGATTTCTTTATTTTGATTTGAGTCGAATTCATAACTGTTTGAATTGTGTAATCTCCAATTACTGACATTGGTAACCGACCCAAAGCAATTTGATTATAATTTAATTCGTGACGATCATAAGTAGAAAGTTCGTATTCTTCAGTCATTGATAAACAGTTTGTTGGACAATACTCGACACAGTTACCACAAAATATACAAACTCCGAAATCAATACTATAATTAAGCAATTGTTTCTTTTTCATATCTCTTTCCAATCTCCAATCAACAACGGGTAAATCTATTGGGCATACACGAACACATACTTCGCAGGCAATACATTTATCAAATTCAAAGTGAATTCGACCGCGAAAACGTTCTGACGTAATTGATTTTTCATAAGGATATTGAATAGTTACAGGTAAACGGTTTGTGTGGGATAAACTAATTATGAAACTTTGACCAATGTACCTTGCAGCTCGTATTGTTTGTTGACCATAATTCATGAACCCAGTCACCATGGGGAACATATTGTAGATATCCATGAATAAATTGCCGTTTCTTTCTCTTGTTTGAAAGAGGTTATGAATCTAGAATATTGTTATCGTATTCTGTTAGTTATAGTGAAATCCATTAGTTATAGTGAAACAAGTTGGGAAGAAGTTGTCAATAATAGATTACCCAAAGAGATAGGTAAAAGAAATTTCCATCCAAGATTTAATAACTGGTCCATTCTCATCCTAGGTAAAGTCCATCTTGTTGTGATAGAAATGAACAGAAACAAATAAGCTTTAGCTAATGTAATAAAGATACCAATTGTCATTCCAAAGACTCCAGCTATTTTTTTTATTCCGAAAAGTTCAGGAACAGATATGTATGGAATAGAGAAATTCCACCCACCTAAGTAAAGAACCGTTACAAATAATGAAGAAACTAATAGATTTAGGTAAGAAGCAAGATAAAATAAACCAAATCTGATACCTGAATATTCGGTTTGATAACCTGCTACTAATTCTTCCTCTGCTTCTGGTAAATCAAAGGGTAATCTCTCACATTCAGCTAGAGAAGAAACTATGAAAACTATAAATCCTATGGGCTGACGCCACAGATTCCACCCCAAAAAGCCATATTTGGACTGAGCTTCAACTATATCAACTGTACTTGAACTGTTAGATAATTATAGTCGATAATAACATCACTGCTCATATCGCTATTCCAAAACCGTACATGAGACCTCAGCTTCATACGGCTCCTCTATGGTCACAAATAAATGTAAGGACTGGTTCGGTATTATCACCCTTTTGGGGGTAGATAGAATAAAGATATATCAGAGAGTCCCAAATTAAACCAATGGAATTCCGTTTGCTAGAATAAGAATAGGAAAAAGTGCTTCGGAATTGATCTCATCCCTTATAATCAAAGTGTATTTTTCTTTGTTCGGTAATAATTTAACCCTTCAATAAAATACTCGTTATATCCGTTATATCAATAAATATAAAAAATCAAAATAAAAGAATTATAGGATTTAGTTCATAAATCGTGATAAGAATTCCATCCATATCCATCCCTATGAATGGAAAAAGGAATAAATAAAGATTTTTTTATTCATTCGATTATTACATTCCATTTCTTTTTTCCTGTTCTTCTATCTCATAAGAGGGTACTTTGAAAAAATAAAATAAATAAAGGATTAATTCGTTCTGGATAGTCATTTCTTTAATCAGTGAATAGGAGCATACTCTAGATCGGAATCGTAGGGAAGTACTGCTTCATCATTTCTACCAATTTAAAGCCCCTATTTTGATTCGTTTTATGCAGAAATATCTCTTTTTTGATACCTTACATTATCTCCATTACTAATCCTTTGTGCACTTTTGTGTTCCTAACCGTTCACTGATTTTTGATTGATCTACAGCATGTTAATAAATACAAGACAGTAATGAAAACTCCATACAGTTGATCTTTTACACCCGCTTCAAGATATGATGACTAACTAAAGAATCTCAATCTTGGGATAAACAGTTTACACTGCTTATGTTTACTTCAACTTTATTCTTGTACATATGAAATGAGATTTTCTATTCTTACTGCAAATTTCTAAGTAGTTTTGTTTCACTCATATAACTATCTGGTTTAACTCATTGGCCCGAATGATGAATAAAAAAGAAAATATCTATTCAATACATTCAACTTCTTTCCTAGAAGTAAAGGAAAGAAATATAAAGTTCATGTTTAGCGAATCACACGTAGAGATATTGATAACACACATAGAGTTAATGGTATTTCATAACTAATAGATTGAGCAACAGCTCGCAGACCACCTGAAAAGGAATATTTATTATTCGATCCGTATCCTGACATAAGAAGCCCAATAGGAGCAATACTTGAAATAGCGATCCATAGAGAAACACCTATACTGAGATCGGCTAAAACGAGGCGATACCCAAAAGGAATTACTAAATAACTTAGTAGAATTGATATGACCACTATAGACGGTCCAATACTAAACAAACGAGCATCCCCTCTAGACGGGAGAAGGTCCTCTTTAAAAAGTAGTTTAGTTCCATCTGCCAGAGCTTGAAGAATTCCAAAGGGGCCGGCATATTCAGGCCCAATACGTTGTTGTATCGCTGCGGATATTTCTCTTTCTAACCACACAATTACTAGTACCCCTATTGTAATTCCGATTATAAGGGTCAAAATGGGTACAAAGATCCATATAAGTCCATATACTTCTTTTAAGGATTCCGATGTGGGAAAAGAATTGATAGTTTGTACTTCTGTCGTATCAATTATCATTTCAACGATCAACTTCTCCCATAATGATATCTATACTACCTAGTATCGTCATGATATCAGCCAATTTCATTCTTTTAACTAGTTGAGGAAGAATTTGCAAATTTATGAAGCCGGGTGGGCGAATTTTCCATCGCCAAGGGAAAACGCTATTATCTCCTATCAAAAAAATTCCTAATTCTCCCTTTGGAGCTTCTACTCTCACGTAAAGTTCTTGTTTCGACAATTCAAAATTGGGTGAAGGTTTTTTACTAATAAACTTATATTCAAAAGCATTCCATTCGGAATTTTTTGCTCTATCAAAACGTCGGACTTCTAAATTCTCATAGGGTCCTCCTGGAATTCCTTCTAGAGCCTGTTGAATAATTTTTATGGATTCCCTCATTTCACCGATTCGTACTAAATAACGAGCTAATGAATCTCCTTCTTTTTGCCATTGGACTTCCCAATCGAATTCATTGTAACATTCATAATTATCAATTTGACGAAGATCCCATTGTATTCCAGAAGCTCGTAACATCGGTCCTGATAAACCCCAATTTATTGCTTCCTCTCCACCAATAATGCCCACCCCTTCGACTCGCTCCAAAAAAATGGGATTTCGCGTAATAAGTTTTTGATATTCAGCAATTCCTGCTAAAAAATAATCGCAAAAATCCAAACATTTATCTATCCAGCCATAAGGTAGATCGGCAGCTACTCCTCCGATGCGGAAATAATTATGCATCATTCGCATACCTGTGGCGGCTTCGAATAAATCATATATCAATTCCCTCTCTCTTAAAATATAGAAAAAGGGAGTCTGCGCACCAATATCCGCCATAAAAGGTCCAAGCCATAACAAATGAGAAGCTATACGACTTAGTTCCAGCATAATTACTCTGATATAGCTAGCCCTTTTAGGTACTTGAACATTTTCCAGTTGCTCTGGTGCATTTACCGTTATTGCTTCTGTGAACATAGTAGCTAAATAATCCCAACGTGTTACATAAGGCAAATATTGTATAATTGTTCGATTTTCCGCTATTTTTTCCATCCCCCTGTGTAAATAGCCCAATATGGGTTCACAGTCAATAACATCTTCACCATCGAGAGTAACGATCAGTCGAAGAACACCGTGCATTGATGGGTGGTGAGGACCCATATTAACTATCATGAAATCCTTTTTTGTAGCCGATACAGTCATATCTTTTTTTCCTTAATTCACTATTCCATGAATTCCTCAAAAAAGGAGGTTCATCAAAATGAAAAATCTAATAACTACTAATTCAAACGATTAAATTAACGATTTTTTGGCTCCCGAATATCCAACCGATCAATTAATTTCTTATAACGCACTTTATTTTTCTTTGACAAATAAGCCAACATACGTCGACGTTTTCCCAGAATTTTTTGTAGACCTCTTTGTGATAAAAAATCTCTTTTGTGCAATTCAAAATGTGAAGTAAGTCTTCGTATCTTATTGGTGAAACTGAATACTTGAAATTCAACAGAACCTCTGTTTTCTTCTTTTTCTTCTTGTGAAATAAGTGAAATAAATGAATTTTTAACCATAAAACTTTTTTATCTTTTTATTTTCTTTCTTTTCCATGGATTTTACCGATCTGGAAAATAATAATATTAAATATTATTATTATGTTAATTTTTTTGAATCTAGTACACAAAAATTTGGATTTATTCGTTTCCATATAGTTTTTTTATTTGATTCTATCCAAATCAAATTGAAAATTTGATTTGGATAGAAAAGGATAATACATTTTCGCATTTACGAAAGAGAATGATTTCTTTGCACTGCACCTAAAAGGATTTTGTGGATTTCTTTCTAGATTCAATTGAATTGATACACAAGTAAATACATATCGTGTACTAGAATATAACAATCATATGCGTATATTTTTCGCCTTTTCGAAAATAGCATGTGATATATAGTATATTTCCTATACTATTAAATAATTATGAATTGTGGATATATATGTATTCTTGACATACTGAAACGACTACCATTATTGGTATCAAACCAATAGCGATTCATACAAGCTAAATCTTCTAATCGGTAATTGGGCCAAAGAAAGAACTTACATTTAATTAATTTATTTGTATCTGTATTAAGACCTTTGTCCTTATTCATAAATTGTGCAGAGTTTCTTATGTTGTTTTCATTGCAAAATACTGAATTTTTATTCACAACATCCCAATTTTGAGAGTTGAAACAAATTAGAATTCTCAATTCTCTACGACGCCTAGGAGATAAAATATTTTCAGGAACAAGGAAATTATAATGATCTTGATCCCTATTTACAAACATATTGTCATGTCGTCCAGTGGATTTATTAAAATTCTTCTTATTAACATATCTTTTTTTTATGTATTTTCTATTAATTTGGTGCTTATTCTTATCGACCAACGAAATACCTATGGTTTGATATATAATGAATTTTCCATCCCTTCTTAAAGATAGACGAATTGGTTCGATAATCAATATTCCGTTTTTTAGCAATTTTGTAAGAGTTAGATTCTTCTGACTCATCATTACATCGAGATACATCTCTTTTCTTTGAATTGAGGATAGAATAATTTTCCTTGGATTTATCAATCTAAGTAGGAGACAATATACCTTGATATTATTGATTATTTTTTGATTCAAGGATTCATTCCATCTTAATTGAAAAAGAAAATATTTTTTCAGGAACAAATCTAGTTCGCTTTCCTTTTTTTTCTTGGATTCTTTTTTCTTTTGACTTTTTTTAATATCCGATTTAGCATAATTCTCTTCAAGATCCTTCTTTTGTTTTTGTAGATTTGATACAAGATTTGATTGACCCTCTTTTTTTTTTTTTTCTTGGTTGGAATTTTTTAATTCCATTTTAATTTTAATAGAATCTTTGATGTTTTTATTTTCACTAATATTTTTTTCATTTTCATTATAACTTTCATTATAACAAATATTAGAAAGAAGTAATTTGATTGGTATGATCCATGGTTTAATCTTATATGTATCAAAAGGTAATACAAATTCTGGGAAAAACCAAGGTTCTAGATTTGATATGGTACAAGAATCTCGATTCATTCCCATCCAATCAAAAAAGTGTGTGTTTTTTTTTTGATTGGATGGAATTATTTTTTGATGAATTGTAAGAAAAAAAAGATATTTTTTTTTCTTTTTTAATTTATTAATATTCAAAAATTTTTTTTTAGTCTTAGTATTTTTATCAATTTTGGTACCGATATGTATATTGGTCCAGTCTTCAATATTGATATTGTTTCTAAGACTAAAATGAAGAATTCTACAATCAAAATATTTCCTATCCAGAATTTGATGTGTATCAAAAAAAAGTTTTTCTAGATAATCATCAATATAATCATCAATAGCTATGTTCCTGTTTAGTTGTAATTTTGGTCCATAAATATATGAATCCTTACTATCCCCATAATTTATATATTCATGTGATAAAAGATCATATTGGTAGTGTTTTTTAAGTTTTTCTTTTTTATATGAATACAATTTCATTGATTCTTTATTTTGAATCGTACAACGTTCATGGATGCTATTTCGCCATTTTTTTGGTACTAATCGAGACCAATTGTTCTGAGATAAATTGTATGGATAATGACTCTTTAACCAATTTTTCCATTCATTCATTCCAGACTTTTTTATTTTCTTATGCCTTGATTTGGCATCAAATATTCCTCGTGTCATAAAAAAATACTTTATCTTGTCCTTAATAAAAGGACAGGTTCCGCAATATTGAAGTACCGATCTCAAGTGATCGTCGTTAAGCAATTGGGTTTGTGATAATTTGTAAAATACATATGCTTGGGACAAGGAAGATAAGTCGTAGTCATAATAAGTATTTGAATTATTACTAATATTAGGATTAGAAAAGGAGTTTTTTATAGTCGAAATAAAGTTCATTGTATTTTGATCTATTTCATCAATTCCTTCTTGATTTCTTTCATCGTTGTAAATGGATTCATTGAAAATTTTTTTTGTTGAAAGTCGTGCATTGACCTTAGAAACGGTAACCATACATAACAAGATATCCATGTATATTTTTTCAATGAAGGATTTCATAAAATAATGTGATTTGCGTATTAATCGGGTACTTTTTCTTTTCAATATCTGCCAAGTATGTTTTCGTAATTCCGATCTTTTATCATCATAGGATGGAACTATTTTCTTCTTGTCTTTTGTGATTCCTTCTATTTGATTCCTGATTGTGATTGTTTTATCAGCAAGATCTTTCATTTGATTTTCTATGAGTAAATGATTTGTCCAATTCATGGATTGAATTCGAATGGTCGATTCGGGAATAATCTTATTATTTTCTTTTTTCTCTTTTTTTTTTTCTTTTGCAACTTTTAAAGCTAGAAAAAAAATATTTTTCACTTTTCTAATTTTTTTTTCGAGTTCTTTATATATGGGTTCAAAAAAAGAAGGTTTTTTTCGGGGAGAACCAAAAGGGAGTTCTGTTTCCATTCCCCAAATTGTTAAAAAACAAAAATTTTCTTTTTTTCCTTTTTTTTTCATTAGATCCTTATGATCAGATTGTATTTTAGATCTTCGCCAAGGTTTTAAACGGAAAGGATATAGAATCTTTATCTGAATACCATCCGTTAACCAATCTTTTGGAAATTCTGTTTCTGATAGTTGAACACCATTATAAGTGCATTTAACATGCATTTCTCTATTCCATTCCTTCAAATCCTCATACCACTCGGGTAATTGGAATAATAACATACGTCCAATATTTTTAGCTATTATCAATGAAAGCAATACAATATATTTTCTAAGAAAAGATTGGGTTACTAGCATCAAACCTCTTATTGCTTGAGCAAATATAAAGCTATCCCAAGTTTCTGATATTATTATTCGTTCATTTTCCTCTTCTTTCTCCTTGTTTTTTTTATCCCTAGTTTTTGACTCTTCCTCTTCAAAATTTGAAATTTGTAATTCTGGTTTTCTCCCCACAGAATTCCTAAAATTTAGATTAATCATTTGATAGAGATAGATATCAAAAAAAGAAAAAAAAAGTAGTTTGTCTTCTCGATCCAAAAAAAGCGGGGAACGAGGATTTGCTTGAAATAGTTCCCAAATAATTGTTTTACGTCTTTGAGCACGCATGGATCCTTTGATTATAGCCCGACGAAAATCAGGTTGTTGGGAGTAACGTATTAAAGTTACCTCTTCTTCTTCATCAATATTATCATCAATATTAGTATTGGTATTCCGAATATTAGTATTGCTATTCCAAATATTAGTATCGGTATTCTTTTTTTTATCAGTATAAATCACCACCTGTTTGGCTTTTCTTGAACGAATTTCAGGATCTTCCTTCGCTTGTTCCTCGGTTTCTTCGTCCCTTTCTTGCTCCTGTGCTTCTAACTCATTAATTAATTTGTATGACCATCGAGGAACCTTTTTAATGATTTCTTCTTCAATGGATTCTTCTCCAATGGATTCTTCTCCGATGGATTCTTCTTTAGTTCTTGTTTGATCATTTGCATCGGTTGTAATTATATCGAATACCAATTTCAAAGATTTTGCTTTACTTTCTGAATTCATTTTTTTTTCTTCTTCCATTTTCAAATGAAAACTGGGTATGGACTCAAAAGATAATTCATTGATTGAGGTTAAGGAATTAACAATATAATTCAATGATGATTTCTCATCAAGTAGATTCTTTTCATGTTCAAATTCTGAAGAATTATTAGAAATAGAAAAGAGTCCGTGAATCTTATTTATCCAAACTATTTCTTTTGAATTTTCTGTAGAAGTAATTAAACCATTCATGATTGTATGTGAATACAATTTTTTTATTGTTCCACGGTATGGTCCGTTCAAAAAAGGATCATATGCTTTTGGCAAGTATTCTTGCTCATTCTCATCATTGCATAATCTGGTCCTTTTTTCGAGTATATCTAGAGTAAGAAATATTTTTTCTTTTTCTAGAGTTTTTATTCGACTTATTAATTCATTACTCAAGTTGTACTTTTTTTGCTCATTGGTAGAAACCCAATAATTATATAGGTCTTCATGGGAAAATTTTTCTGTCGTGTACAAAGAAATTTTCTGTTCTATCATTTCCGAAAAAGTGGATAAACTAGGTGGATATGTAAAAGATATTATTTCTTTTCCA